TAGTTAGTTATAGGAGAGTAGTAAAAAAGGGGCTAATCAGTTAGTTCTTTCATCACCCCAAACATAGCAATATTAGCACTAATTGTACGTAAATGTAATTCATTATTCAAACAACTATTCAGAGTTCCTAGAGCTCCTTGTAAAGCTTGTTGGAAAACCCGTTGCCGGACTTGATTAATCACTCTTTCTTGTTCAAAAAGAATGGTTTCGTTTTTGGAACTTTCTAATTTTTCCAAAAATCTATAAGTTGAATTAATCCAATTCAATTTGTCTCGTTCTATCTCAGAGTATCCATTTACTCGATACTGATCTGCCTCCATTTCCACTTTCCGTAAGCGGGTGTGGGCTTTTTCCAGCTGTTCAACAGCCCCCCTTCGCAATTCTTCTGAATTTCGAATAGTATTCAAGATCTTCTGTTTTCGATTATCTAATAAATCACTTAATGAAAGTAGATTATCTTTCCATTCATTTTCATTTCCAAAATTCCATAATCCCTTCCCGAACCAAACATGAATCTTTCGATTCATTTGGCTCTCATGCTCAATTACTTAATTGAGAGAGAATGAATTCCCATATATTATATACTTTTTCTATTTTTCACGTAATGAGCCTATCCTCTCCCCCTTTTATCTATTCCTATTTCAAAATATTGATCTCTGTTCATATTTCACAATATTGAAACTGATCAATAATCATAATCCAATACTCAAATATTCGGAGGATTCTTCTGACAAAAATATATCAAATATAGAAATATATCAAATCAAATATATATATTTGTTTGTATAATATAGAATTCAGAATTAATAGAAAATTTCTACTATTTAATATTGTAATTGTCAGCAAAGTTGTTTCTTTTTTTTCTTTCAAATCCAAAGAATTCTTCTCACTTTATACATAGGTCATCAATTCGGCATTGTAAAAAAGACCCAAATCATTTTATCGACATGAGTGTTTTATATCGAAAAAAATTCGAACTATTCGTTTTGATTTCTGTATTGTATAAAAAAAACTCTTTATAACCTATGTATTTATAAACTAAACATAGTAGTAGAAAGAGTACTATGCTGCATCTGAACTTCAAACAGTTTGGCTTTAACCATATTAATGGTCACAAATTATTGGTTAATAGAGAATCAAAGTCGATATACCAATGAATGAATCACGAAATGCTATGGTTCTTAAATATGATTTTTGAATTTATTCAGAAGTAATTCGCGGGATCATGCACTCTTTCCTAGTTCTAACAAAAAAAGTACAGCTGGGTGGATCCAGCCTATTCTTGAAATAAACAACTCGCACACACTCCCTTTCCAAAAAAGATCAATACACCAAGCACTACGCTTAGATTTATTGGATTTGTTGCTAAAATATCGGTATTTAACCCGAAACTCCCGGCGGATGGCCAGTGACCTAAGGAAACGAAAGAATCGGTTACATTTTTTTTCATATGATCTCCTATTTTCTTTTAGATGGACTAAAAAAAAAGAACTCTGTCCCTTTTTGTATTATATCACTTTCAACTCTTTTTTTATTTTTCCTGTATATTTATATATTGATTATTGATTTTTTATTTATTTTAGTATTTATTTTGTTAATTTTAATTTACCTATACAGAATCAAAAAAAGATTCTATTTCCATAGAAATGTATTTTTTTTTTTCATTTCAATGAAAAAAAAATTCCCAAAAATAATGATCATTATTAGAATTAGGGACCAGGTCTCATGTCAATGGCGAAAAACCTCAGTTCTTGCAATACTCCTTAAATAAACATAAACTAAAAAGGCTTTCCTTTGAACTAAGATAAAGGGGGAAGGAAGAAAGCGAGTCAGTACGGTAATTCCTCATCCTCAAATTAATCCTTCCCATGTATTATTGTCCAACGAATAAGTAATTGTAGGAGTGAAATCTTGATATACTTTGAAAAAGCAAAGAGTAAGTCTTAATCCATAAAAAAAAATACAGAATTCTCATATTTATAGGACTAAACAAAGGGATTGGCAAATAAAAGGGCCAATGCTACAACCAGACCATAAATTGTTAAGGCTTCCATAAAAGCCAAACTAAGCAATAAAGTACCTCGTATTTTTCCCTCCGCCTCGGGCTGTCTTGCAATACCTTCTACAGCTTGGCCCGCAGCAGTGCCTTGACCAATCCCCGGTCCAATAGAAGCAAGTCCGACAGCTAACCCAGCAGCAATAACGGAAGCGGCAGAAATCAATGGATTCATGATAAGTTCCTCACACCAAAATAAAGAAATGGTTAATGATACAATCATCCAATGAGTTTTGAGTTAATTATTCCATCGCTAAGATTCAACCAGCTGAAGTAACTCAAAACTTGGAATTGAAAATTGAAGTAATAATATTGATTATTGAACTCTCAGAAAGAACTATTTCCATATCTCTTTTTTAGTTCCTATCCACAGGATTTTTGTGAATCCATACATACAACCTTTGTTCGTTCACTTCTGTTTTCCAACCCATTATTTGAATTTTTCATTATTTGTCTTTAGTTCATTTCATCTATTTATTGATTCAATTTCGAATCAAAGACGAAACAGAAGAACTCCTATTGGAATCCCTATCTAAATTCACAGCAGTCCGATGCGATGGATTAGATATATTTTGAGTTCATATATAACTAGTATATATCTACTATCACATATACGCGTCTTTCTTCCATAATGGAAACCGACTACTCTACTCCTATCTTAGATTCAATCGGATTCTAAAATTTTTCTTCAAAGGATGCGCAAGAGTTAGTGTATAGCCATTAACTTACATATACCTAATTCTAACCCTTTTCCTAAAAAATCACATTTTTTTGAATCTTGTTTTTTGTAAATTCGTCTCTTCCTTTTTTTTATCATTATCTCACATGGATCTAATCTAAATTAACGAATTCATTAGGCCGAATCATTGCATAGAAATAAAAAATAACAAACAGTAGTATTTAATTGAGCTAAGTTCATGCAATTTTTTATTTCTAAAAATTGGATTTGAGTCAATCATTGAATTGAATGAAATCGACTGAAATGGGAATCATTCTATAGAACAGCTTTTTTAAACTCACACGCCATAAATTGATATCAAAAAAATTCCTATTCAATATAGGACTCAAAATATTGAAATTGAATAAACAAAACAATTAATGTAAAGAGAGAGTTTTCATTGGAGGGAGATATGATATAAATAAATCAAAATGGACCAAATCCGGATTTTAGGAAAAAGATCTTTTCGATCTCTTTCCTTTTTTTATTATTAGACTTTAGAACTAACATCATTTACTAATAGCTGAATCTTTTTTGCTATTATTCTAGATTGTTGTATTTGTATATTTATGTTGCCTAAGTATAAACAAATTATCTTGTTGAGTTGCGCATCCATTGCTTGGTTGGACGAACTCAGTTTAAGTTAAAAAAAAGACTAGACTATTTCAAAAACTCGTCAATGATGATCCTCCACGGATTCGCCTATATAAGCCGCAGCTAAAGTTGCAAAAATAAGAGCTTGAATCCCACTTGTAAATAATCCAAGGAACATCACAGGTATAGGAACTACTAAAGGTACTAAAGAAACAAGAACAAGAACTACTAATTCATCGGCTAATATATTCCCGAAAAGTCGAAAACTAAGCGATAAGGGTTTTGTGAAATCTTCTAAAATGTTAATGGGTAAAAGAATTGGAGTTGGTTGAATGTATTTACTAAAATACCTTAATCCTTTTTTTGAAAGACCCGCATAGAAATATGCTATTGACGTGAGTAACGCTAAAGCAACAGTAGTATTTATATCATTCGTGGGTGCGGCTAACTCTCCATGAGGTAATTCTATGATTTTCCAGGGTAAAAGAGCACCCGACCAATTAGAAACAAAAATAAATAGAAACATAGTTCCAATAAAAGGAACCCATGGACCATACTCTTCTCCAATCTGAGTTTTGCTCACATCTCGAATGAATTCAAGAATATATTCGAAGAAATTTTGACCGTCAGTTGGAATAGTTTGTGGATTCCGAACAGCGATAACGGCAGAACCTAATAAGATAGCAATTACAACCCAAGAAGTAATAAGTACTTGGGCATGGACTTGGAAACCCCTTATTTGCCAATAGAAATGCTGGCCGACTTCTACACTAGAGATATCATATAACCCCGTTAGTGTGTTGATGGAACATGATATAACATTCATTTTGTCCTCTGACAGAAATATAACTTTACTTTAAATAATAAAGACTTATTTTGATTCAACCCTTTCCTTTTGGACTTGACCACTCAACTTGTATATTTTGTATACCAACTAAACTAATCACACAATATCCACACAGTCTTTTTTTTATCTCTTTTGTGCGATTCGGAAATAATAAATAATAACCGACTCCATAAATCTATATCTATGGAGTTCAAAAATCTAATAATTTCTTTATCTTATTATTAATTATTAATCACGGATTTCGTATATAGCTAGAACGACCCTCGCAAATCGCGAATACTAATTTGTTAAGAATTAATCGAATTGAAGCTAGAGCGTCATCATTTGCTGGAATCGAAATATCTGCGAGATCGGGATCACAATTTGTATCAACTAAACAAATTGTTGGAAGTCCCAAAGCGATACACTCCCGAAGAGCCGTATATTCTTTTTGCTGCTCAACTATGATTACAATATCAGGCAATCCCGTCATATATTGAATCCCGCCTAGATATGTTTGCAAACGAGATAATTCTCTCTTCAACATAGCTGCATCTCTTTTCGGAAGACGGTTTAGTCTCCCCGTCTTTTGTTCCATTCTCAAGTCCCTGAACTTATGAAGCCGCGTTTCTGTAGTGGACCAATTTGTTAACATACCACCAGACCATTTTTTATTAACATAATGACACCGAGCCCTTATTGCAGCCCGCGCTACGGAATCCGCTGCAATATTTTTGGTACCAACAATTAAAAATTGTTTTCCCTTACTTGCTGCATCAAAAACTAAATCACAAGCTTCTGATAAAAAACGAGCAGTTCTAGTGAGATTTGTAATATGAATACCTTTATGTTTTGCATAGATATAGGGCGCCATTCGAGGATTCCATTTCTTAATACCATGCCCAAAATGAACTCCTGCTTCCAGCATCTCTTCCAAATTTATGTTCCAATATCTTCTTGCCATTTCTCCTCACACTTTCTCTCTCTCTCTCTTTTTTTTATTATTAATAAAAAAAAAGAGACGAGGCACCTTGAAATAAATAATTGTTCCAATGGAACCTTCTCTTCTACCGGAGATTGGTCGTTTATAGACAAGCCAAGCCATTACTTTCTATTCGTAATTTTCTTTATTACATTAATTTTTTAATTATTTATTAAGTTAACAAATCAAATGACCATACCAAAACAAATCAAATAGCAAACAAATAGTTAAAAGGACGCATCCGCCTCCTCTTTCTTATTCTAAGTTAAGAATCATTCAATCCTAGAAAAGATCGGTCTAATGTACCATATCAATTCTTTGAAATGCAAGAGTCAAATAATTTTCTGTGGTGGAAGAAAATATCTCTCATTTCTCCCCGAAGAAATTTTTTTTTTTCGAAAAGAATGTTGTTATGCTGCCTTGAAGAGGGTACTAATCCTTTGAATCCGGTCCCGGCAGGTATCATACTCCCTAGAACAACGTTCTCTTTCAGTCCTTTCATCCAATCGATACGGCCCCGAAGAGCGGCTTTTGCTAAAACTCGAGCAGTTTCTTGGAAACTTGCTTCGGATATAAAACTTTGAGTATTCAGAGATGCTCTTGTTATTCCCAATAAGATGGCTCGATAACAGATCGCTTCTTCTAAAGCGCGTCCCGTTCGTTCCGCTCGTACCAATCCAATCAGTTCCCCCGGTAAAAAAATATTAGACATTCCATCTTCTGAAACCAAGACTTTTGATGTTATTTGACGCACAATAATTTCTATATGCCTATCATGGATCTGCACCCCCTGAGATCGATAAACTTTTTGTATCTTATTAACCAAAGAGATACGACTTTGCACTATAGTTAGTTCAGCACCAATCAAGAATCCCCAAGGAATTCCAAGAATTTTTGTTATACGTTCGTTCCAACCCTCAACTCTCTTTTCTAGGTTCATCGATATTGAATCAATCGAACGCACTTCTACTACTTGTTCTACTTTTGGAAGACCCTGCGTTATATCACTAGATCTCGATTTTTCATACATAAATGTAACTAATATATCTCCTTCGTAAACGATTTCTCCACAATGCCCATGAACAGTTGCTCCTGGAGTAGCTAAATAAGGCTTGGCTGTTCTTATTACTATAGAATCAACGCGAACAATTAAAACTTGACCCGCTTTTAGGTGTGGTCCTTTTTTAGATATACATACATTTTCACAAATAAACTGCCCAAGACTCATTATTGTGGGCATTTCCTCACAATAATTATCATGATAATTATGATGGAGAAAATACCAATTCAAATTGAATGGATTCAAAACAATCTTACTACATGGACTGAGATTATAAATTCTCCTATTTTCATCCATTAAATAATATTTTTGAAGTACTTGAAAAGTTTGTTTTAAATTGTCAAGCTGCAAATATTTCGCTACTGAGGTCTGATTATGAGTTATTAAAGGGTAAAATGATGAATAAAAATCCGAAATTTGAAGGGCTGTTCCTAAAGGGCCCAACAAATTACTAATTGGAATTAGAGGATCTTTTTGAATTGATTCTTTTATCACATTGTAATATTTTACATCCTTGAATAGACCCATGCAAAAATAATTAGATGATGACAAAATTAGAAAAGATTGGGATTCCTTATTTCTATTCAACAGCACACGAAGAGTTCCGTGATTTTGGCTAAATGATTGCTGAATCCTTGCTTTGGAATAAGTGGAATAAAATGGATTTTTATTGATACGATCTGAGGCATTATCATAGATCAATCCGGAACCTGACGGATCATTCCTTTTTCTGTTTCTGATATACAAAATATGTGATTTCACTAAGTCGATTCTTAAGAAATCTCGAAGCAGCCCTTTTGTACTTACTTCAACAAAGGAAGCGTGGACCTCTTCGACGGAAGAACTTTTCTTGTCTTGGTCCCAATTCAAGACTAAACAAGTCCGAACTAGTTGAATACTTGTGTCAGAAATTCTCCAAGTTGCTTTGCCATTTCCATAAAGGATATAGTTAACAACTCCAAGTTGCATATTATCCTTTTCCCGAAAGGGATCCTGGGGGAAGAGTGTTGCTAAATTGATACCGTCCGCTATTTCATATGTGCTTACGGGTCGAACCAAAACAAAATACTTTTTCTTGCTAGGTGTGAGCCATTGGACATAGATCCAATTTGTCAATTTTTTTGATTTCTTAGAATTTGTTTTTTCCGATCCTGGTGGTATCAAGATACCACTGTGTCGAGATATCTTATCTTTTTCTCCAGGAAAATGGATATCCCCGGAAAAGATTTTAAGTTCAATCCCTTTTTTTTTTCTCTCCACTCGGACCAATCCGCCCACTTGGCTTCTTGTATTTAACGTGATTTGTGTATTTACTCCAATGATACTATTGTTCCGTACCATTATGGAAGAGGATTCGGATAAAATATGTACTTCCTCGGGAATGAAAAAAAATTGATCCACTTTCATTTGGTATTTTTGCTTAAACTTTTTGTCTCCTCCATATTCAATTACATCCTCTTTTTTGATGATTGAATGCGCCCCTACCGTCCCATATTTAGTAATTCCCGAACTGTTTCTTCTGTATTGAGGATCGTCGAAAAAAGCAAGAATACTCTTTCTACGGAAAATACCATTTATGGATATTTCAATCGAGATACCTGAACCTGAATGTGGAATTAATTCTTTCTCTTGTTCTTGAATCGATTGGACTGGAATAAGAAATCTATTTCTTCGTCCCTTTGCCAATAAATATGAATTCTCTCGGAGAATAGTGGAATATATGAAATGATAATGCCCAGTCCCTACGATTCGATTTAATTCTGAATAATCAGAAATCATATCTTCTTTTTTATCAAAAAAATCCGAACTCAAAAATTTGTGTCTCTCTTGATCATTATTTCCTGAGAGGCTAGAAATATATCTTCTTTCGGTAGAAATAGAATGAATGTTTATTTGATCTTGATCCTTGTAGAACGAAAAAGGAACTGCATTAAATTTGCATGAACCTCCTGATAATATCCACAAGTGGCTTGTTTTGGGTAAAAGACGTACATTACTATATTTAAATTCGGGCGAATGGTACACATCGGTACTCCAGTGCATTTCCCCCTCTAAGTCAGAATAAATATGTTTTCGAACCCTCTCTGTAAAATTGAAAGTGTATGTTGTTCCCGCGCGAATCTCAGCAATCACTTGTTCTGATTTTACATATTGACCATTTTGAACTAAAAGAAAACTTTTTTGTGGGATAGTTACCTTATGTATAATATCTTCACTCTTAATAATTACATATAAGTCCATATAACATAAAAGGGCAGGATGCCCATGACGTGTACGTATAGGCTGAAGCAAATCCTCATTGAATTTGATTTTTCCATTAGAAGGGGCCCGTACATGTTCTGCAGTACCCCCTGTAAATACTCCACCGGTATGAAAAGTTCTTAATGTTAGTTGAGTCCCCGGTTCCCCAATGGATTGCCCCGCAATAATACCTACAGCTTCTCCCAATTCAACCAAGTCGCCATGAGTGGGACTCCGACCATAACATAATCGACAGATCCAAGACGTACTCCTACAAGTAAAGGGAGTTCTAATATATATTGGTTGTGTTCGAAAGGTTATGAATTGGGTGACAAGCCCAATCCCAATATCTTGATTTCGAATGGCAATGCACCGCGGACCCATATATATATTGTCTGATAATACACGACCAATTAATGTTTGGATAAAAATTCTTTCGGGCAGTGTCCTATTTCGAAGACTTGAAGAAATACCTCGGGTAGTGCCACAATCTGTTCTACGTACAACAATGTGTTGAACTACTTCAACAAGTCTGCGCGTAAGATATCCAGCATCTGATGTTCGTACAGCAGTATCTACAACTCCTTTTCTAGCTCCGTAGCAAGAAATGATATATTCCGTTAAAGACAGTCCTTCGCGTAAATTGCTTTGAATGGGTAAATCAATCATTTGTCCTTGGGGATCCGCCATTAATCCTCTCATACCTACTAATTGGTGTACTTGAGATGCATTTCCTCTAGCTCCTGAAAACGACATTATATGGACTGGATTAAACGGGTCAGTCATCCTAAAATTAAGATTCATTTCTTGTCGCAAATATTCACTTGTAGCATACCATATCTCGATAGATTGGCGTAATTTTTCTACCGCGTGTACATTCCCAAAATGATGGTGTTTTTCCAAAATCAAACTTTGTTGTTCAACATCTTGTACTAGCCATCCCTTAGAAGGTATTGTTAAAAGATCATCAATTCCTAATGAAATGGATATAGCAGTTGCTTGCTGGAAACCCAGAGTTTTTACTTGATCTAAGATATGTGATGTATATGCCATTCCAAAGTGATCTATTAATCTGCTAATAAGTCGTTTAATGGCAGTTCCGTCTATCACTTTATTGTGAAATACCAGATTGGCCCGTTCTGCCATACGTACCTCCCTATTTAAATGAGTTGGATTCGACAATGGATTTGAGTCAATGATTGGAAAACTTCCTTTTCTCGATCTTAAATTGCGCAGAAAGTCAGGTCAGGGACTCGAGTCCTAGTTGAACCGGAGAGACCCAAAGTCACCCCGGTGTCATAGAATTTTTGAACTTAGCTACCATAAGGTATAGGTATCAGATAAGCAGGCCCGACAAAAACCTTGTATAGCTTCTTCCATTTCTCGATAAAGAAAAATATGACCAATAGTGGTTCGGATGTATATCCAAAGAATTTCTTTTTTTACACGTCTTATTATCAGATAGTGTCCATAAATCTCATGATAGGTACCACAAGATTCATAGTGAACTTCGATGGGAGCTT